ATCAGAAACTTGGGATAGCATTCTATTTGCGCAACCAATAAGAGGTTTGCTGTTAGTAACACAATCTTTTCTTAGAAAATATATTGTATTACCTTCATTAATAATAGCTAAAAATATTGGCCGTATATTATTATTCCAATTACCCGAATGGGACGAGGATTTTAGGGAATGGAATCAAGAAATGCACGTTAAATGCACCTATAATGGTGTTCAATTATCAGAAACAGAATTTCCAAAAGATTGGTTAACAGACGGAATTCAGATAAAAATTCTATTTCCTTTTTGTTTGAAACCTTGGCAAAAACAAAGATCTAAGGTACGATCTCATCATAATAATATAGATTTAATGAAAAAAAAAGTAAAAAAAAATAATTTTTGTTTTTTAACAGTATGGGGAATGGAAACAGAACGTCCCTTTGGTTCTCCCCGAAAACAACTTTCTTTTTTTGAACCAATTTTTAAAGAACTCAAAAAAAAAATTATAAAGGCAAAAAATAAATTTTTTCTCGTTCCAAGGGTCTTTAAAGAAAGAGGAAAACCCCTACAAATTTCAAAAGAAAAAAAAGGATGGGTCATCAAAACTGTTCTTATTATAAAACAAATAATGAAAGAACTTGAAAAAGTAAATCCTATTTTTTTATTTGAATTGAAGAAAGTTAAAGTATATGAACCAAATAAAAATGGAAAAGATTCAAAAAAAAATAAGAAAATTAAACATAAATCGACCATACCAATTCGATCTATGAATTGGACAAATTATTCACTCATAGAAAAAAAAATGAAAGATCTTTCTCATAGGATAATCACAACCAAGAATCAAATAGAACAAATCACAAAAGACAATAAAAAACCAGTTTTAATCTATGATGATAAAATAAAAAAATCGGAATCACAGAAATATAGTTGGCAGATATTAAAAAGAAACAATATCCGATTAATACGTAAATCACATTATTTTATTAAATCTTTCATTGAAAAAATATACATAAATATCTTGCATATCATAAATATTTTCATAATCAATACACAACTTTTTTTTGAATCAACAAAAAAAATTATCACTAAATATAAATACACTTGCAACGATGAAAAAAATAAAGAAGAAATTGTTGAAACAAATCAAAATACAATGAACTTTATTTCGACTATAAAAAAGCGGTTTTCAAATACTAATACTAATACTAATATTAGCAATAAAAATATAAATAGTTATACTTCCTTGTCCCAAGCATATGTATTTTTCAAATTATCAAAAACCCAATTACTTAACAAGTTTGACTTGAGATCCATATTTCAAGATCATAAGACCCATCATTATCTTAGGAATAAAATAAAGGATTATTGTATAACACGAGGAATATTTGATTACAAATCAAGACATAATAAAATTAAAAAGTCTGGAATGAATGAATGGAAAAATTGGTTAAGGGGTTTTTATCAATACAATTTTTGCGATATCAAATGGTCTCGATTAGTCCCGAAAAAATGGCGAAATAGAGTAAATCAACTTCGTTTGATTCAAAATAAAGACTCAATTAAATTTCATTTTAATCCATATAAAAATAAAAAAGACCTATTAAGTTATTACGTAAAAGAAGATTATTCTGCAACGGTTTCATTAACAAATAAAAAATTGGTTAAAAAACACTACAGATATGATCTTTTATCACATAAATATATGAATTATGAATATATTGGGAAAAAGAAAAACTCATATATTTATGAATCAACAGTACAAGTAAACGAGAATCAAAGGATTCCATATAATTTCCATACATGGAAACCCGACGCATTTTATGTATTGGTAAGTACAGCTATTAGTAATTATCTAGAGGAAAGATATCCTATTGATACGAATAAAAACAGGGATAGAAAATATTTTGATTGTAAAAATTTTTATCTTATAAAAAATATTGATATTGAGACTTGGACCAATGCACATTTTGGTATCAAGACTAATAAAAATACTAAAATTCAAATTAAAATTAATAAGTATAAAAACAAAATAAAAAAAAAATACATTTCGCTTCATAAAGAAATCAACTCATCCAGCGAAAAAAAAAACCTTTTTGATTGGATGGGAATGAATCAAAAAATGTTATATCATGATCGTATTATATCAAAAATAAAATCTTGGTTCTTACCAGAATTTGTGCTACTTTTTGATACATATAAAATTAAACCCTGGATTATACCAATCCAATTTATTCTTTTTGATTTTTATAAAAAAAAAAACCTTTCTATATTATCTAATCAAAAAGAATATCTTGATTTAGAAAATTTCAACCAAGAAAAAAAATATATTGAAGAGATTTACGCGGGATTAGACATTAAAAAAAGTATAAATAAACAAAAATCTAAGAGCAGCAAGGAAGCAGAACTAGATTTATTCCTGAGAAAATATTTCCTTTTTCAATTAAGATGGAATCATTCCTTAAGTCAAAACATGATCAATAATATTAAGGTATATTGTCTCTTGCTTAGATTGAAAAATCCAAAGTCAATTGCTATATCCTCGATTCAAAGAGGAGAGATGCGTCTGGATATAATGCTGAGTAAAAAGGATCTTGCTCTTACAGAATTGATAAAAAGAGGACTATTAATTATCGACCCAGTTCGTTTATCTCTAAAAAACGATGGGCAATTTATAATCTATCAAACCTTAAGTATTTCATTAATTGATAAGGGTAAAGACAAAATGAAAACTACTAAAAAATTCATAAAAAAACGAAATGTTGATAAGAATAATTTATACAAAACCATTGCACAACATAGCGATATGCCTGTGAATGAAGAAAAAAAAAATCATTATAATTTCTTTGTTCCCGAACATATTCTATCTGATAGACGTCGTAGGGAGTTGAGAATTCTAATTTGTTTAAATTTATGGAATTGGAATAATACGGAGAAAAATCCACAATTTTGCACCGAAAAAAAGATAATAAACTATGGACAATTTTTGAATGAGGATTTTAATAACTTTATTAAATTAAAATTGTTTCTTTGGCCCAATTACCGATTAGAGGATTTAGCTTGTATGAATCGTTACTGGTTTGATACCCATAACAGTAGTCGTTTTAGTATGTCAAGAATACATATGTATCCACAATCCAGAATCAGTTAATAAAAATATATTTCGTATATATCTATATCGCCTGACATATTTTATATATGGCGAAACATGTACATATGCATATGTTATGTTACATTTTTGTACATTATACTGATTAATGGCATATCAATTTTCAATTGGATCTAGGAATAATAAATTTGGTAGACTATTTTTAGGTACAAAAAATAGCTCTCTTTTATGCTTTTATGAATGTGTAAATGTATATATTTTATTCTATCTAAATTATCTAAATCCAATTTTATGTTTGAAATAAAAATTGGATTTAGATAGAATAAAAAAGTATGAAGAAAAATAAATCTAAACTTTTGTTTATAATCAGATTAAAATGACTGACATAATAATAACCAAATATAATAATAATTATTATTTTTCCTGATCGGTAAAATCTATAAAAAGGAAAAATATAGAAGAATTTTTTTATGGTCAAAAATTCATTTATTTCAGTTATTCCGCAAGACGAAAAAGAAGAAAATAAAGGGTCTGTTGAATTTCAAGTATTCAGTTTCACCAATAAAATACGGAGACTCACTTCACATTTGGAATTGCACAAAAAAGATTTTTTATCTCAAAGAGGTCTACGAAAAATTCTGGGAAAACGTCAACGACTATTGGCTTATTTGTCAAATAAAAATAGAGTACGTTATAAGAAATTAATTAGTCAATTAGATATTCGGGAACTAAAAAATCGCTAATTTGAGGATTAATTTTAATTTTTTTGTGATTAGTGATTAGTTATTAGATTTTTATTTTTATAAACCTTGTTTTGAGAAATTCATGGAATAATGAATTAGGGAAGAAAAGATATGACTGTACCGGTTACAAGAAAAGATCTCATGATAGTCAATATGGGTCCTCATCACCCATCAATGCATGGTGTTCTTAGACTTATTATTACTCTCGACGGTGAAGATGTTATTGACTGTGAACCCGTATTGGGCTATTTACACAGAGGAATGGAAAAAATAGCGGAAAACCGAACAATTATCCAATATCTTCCTTATGTAACACGTTGGGATTATTTAGCTACTATGTTCACCGAAGCAATAACAGTAAATGCACCAGAACAATTGGGAAATGTTCAAGTACCTCAAAGGGCCAGCTATATCAGAGTTATTATGCTAGAGCTGAGTCGTGTAGCTTCTCATTTATTATGGCTTGGGCCTTTTATGGCAGATATTGGTGCGCAGACTCCTTTTTTCTATATTTTCAGAGAGAGAGAATTGCTATATGATCTATTCGAAGCTGCCACAGGTATGCGAATGATGCATAATTATTTCCGCATCGGAGGAATAGCTGCTGATCTACCTCATGGTTGGATAGATAAATGTTTGGATTTTTGTGATTATTTTTTAACAAGTATTGTTGAATATGAAAAACTTATTACGCGGAATCCCATTTTTTTGGAACGAGTTGAAGGAATAGGCATTATTGGTGGAGAAGAGGCAATAAATTGGGGCTTATCAGGACCGATGTTACGAGCTTCTGGGATCCAATGGGATCTTCGTAAAGTTGATCTTTATGAATGCTACAATGAATTCGATTGGGAAGTCCAATGGCAAAAAGAAGGGGATTCATTAGCTCGTTATTTAGTACGAATTGGCGAAATGAGGGAATCTATAAAAATTATTCAACAGGCTTTAGAAGGAATTCCCGGAGGACCCTATGAAAATTTAGAAATTCGGCGCTTAGATAGAGCAAGGAATTCGGAATGGAATGATTTTGAATATAGATTTATTAGTAAAAAACCTTCGCCTAATTTTGAATTGTCCAAACAAGAACTTTATGTAAGAGTGGAAGCCCCAAAGGGAGAATTAGGAATTTATTTGATAGGAGATAATAGTGTTTTCCCCTGGAGATGGAAAATTCGTCCGCCTGGTTTTATCAATTTGCAAATTCTTCCTCAGCTTATTAAAAGAATGAAATTGGCTGATATCATGACAATACTCGGTAGTATAGATATCATTATGGGAGAAGTTGATCGTTGAAATGATAATTGGCACAACAGAAATACAAACTATCAATTCTTTTTTTAAATCAGAATCCTTAAAAGAAGTTTATGGACTCATATGGCTATTTGTCCCTGCTTTGACCCTTATATTAGGAATCATAATAGGAGTACTAGTAATTGTATGGTTAGAAAGAGAAATATCCGCAGCGATACAACAACGTATTGGACCTGAATATGCTGGCCCGTTGGGAATTCTTCAAGCTTTAGCGGACGGGACAAAATTACTTTTTAAAGAGGACCTCCTACCATCTAGAGGAGATATTCGTTTGTTTAGTATTGGGCCGTCTATAGCAGTCATATCAATTGTATTAAGTTATTTAATAATTCCTTTTGGGTATCGACTTGTTTTAGCTGATCTCAGTATAGGTGTTTTTTTATGGATCTCCATTTCAAGTATTGCTCCTATTGGGCTTCTTATATCAGGATATGTATCGAATAATAAATATTCTTTTTTAGGTGGCTTGCGAGCTGCGGCTCAATCTATTAGTTATGAAATACCATTAACTCTATGTGTGTTATCAATATCTCTACGTGTGATTCGTTAGAACATAAACTTTGATCTCTCCTCAAAATCAAAATGAAATAAAGGAAAGAGGAATATATTAGATAGATAGAGATATTTTTTTTATTTATCATTAATTCAAGTCGATGAGTTAAACCAAATAGTTATATGAGTGAAACAAAACAGCTTATCAATGTGTAGTAAAAAGATAAAATCTCATTTCCTATATACAAGAATAAAGCAGAAGTAAACATTAAAGAGTATAAACTCTTTATCCCAAGATTGAGTTCTTTTATTAGTCATCATATCTTGAAGCGGGTGCAAAAGATCAACTGTATGGGGTTTCTACTACTGTCTTGTATGTATTACCATACTGGGGATCAAAAAAATCAGTGGACGGTTAGGAACACTAAGGTACACAAAGGATTTGTAATAGAGATTATGTAAGGTATCAAAAAAGAGGTATTTTCACATAAAACGAATCATAAGATAATAGGGGCTTTAAGTTGGTAGAAATGATCAAGCAGTACTTCCCCACGATTCCGATCTAGAGTATGCTCCTAGTCACTGATTAAAGAAATAACTATAAAGAACGAATTAATCCTTTATTCTCAGGAGTCACTTCTTATGAAAAAGAAGAATAGGAACAAACGAAATAGAATGGAAAAAAGAAAAGATCCTTATTAATTTTTTCCTACATCTATACATATGTGTAAAAGAATATCGAATTCTTTTTATCTTTTGATATTAAGGAGTGAGTATTTTATTTAAAAATGAAGTTATTACTGAAGATTTAAGTATAAGGGATAAGATCAATTCGGAAGCGCCATTCTAGCAGACAGAATTCCATTGGTCCAATTTTTGAGACTTTACACGGTATTTTTATTCCATATCTACCCTACGTTGAATCTGCAAAGATCTCTATAATAATAATACCGAACCAGTCCTTGCCATAGAGGAGCCGTATGAAGCTGAGGTCTCATGTACGGTTTTGGAATAGCGGCGAAAACAAGAACAGTTATGTTATTATCGACTATGATTATCGAACAGTTCAAGTACAGTTGATATAGTTGAGGTACAGTCAAAATATGGTTTTTGGGGATGGAATATGTGGCGTCAACCTATAGGGTTTATAGTTTTTATAATTTCTTCTCTAGCAGAATGTGAAAGATTACCTTTTGATTTACCAGAAGCAGAAGAAGAATTAGTAGCAGGTTATCAAACTGAATATTCTGGTATCAAATATGGTTTATTTTACATTGCTTCTTACCTAAATCTCTTAGTTTCTTCTTTATTTGTAACAGTTCTTTATTTAGGTGGGTGGAATTTATCTATTCCATACATATCTGTTCCTGAACTTTTCGGAATAAATAAAATTGCTAGTGTCTTTGGAATTACACTTGGTATCTTTATTACATTAGCTAAAGCTTATTTGTTTCTCTTTATATCTATCACAACAAGATGGACTTTACCTAGGATGAGAATGGATCAGCTATTAAATCTTGGATGGAAATTTCTTTTACCTATTTCTCTAGGTAATTTATTATTGACAACCTCTTCTCAACTTGTTTCACTATAAATAACAGAATATGATAATAGTATTCTAGACTCATAACCTCTCTTAAACAAGAGAAATAAACATCAACTTATTCGTGGATATCTACAATATGTTTCCTATGGTGACTGGGTTCATGAATTATGGTCAACAAACAATACGAGCCGCAAGGTATATTGGTCAAAGTTTCATAATTACCTTATCCCATGCAAATCGTTTACCTGCAACTATTCAGTATCCTTATGAAAAGTCGATCACCTCAGAACGTTTTCGTGGTCGAATCCACTTTGAATTTGATAAATGTATTGCTTGTGAAGTATGTGTTCGTGTGTGCCCCATAGATCTACCTGTTGTTGATTGGAGATTTGAAGGAGATATTAAAAAGAAAAAATTGCTTAACTATAGTATAGATTTTGGTGTCTGTATATTTTGTGGTAACTGTGTCGAATATTGTCCCACAAATTGTTTATCAATGACTGAAGAATATGAACTTTCTACTTATGATCGTCACGAATTGAATTATAATCAAATTGCTTTGGGTCGATTACCAATGTCAGTAATTGGAGACTACACAATTCAAACCGTTATGAATTCGACTCAAATCAAAATAGACAAGGGTAAATACCTTGATTCAAGAACAATTACCAATTACTAAGATTTTATTTTGATAGAAAAAAACTTCGTTTTTTTTTTGTCAATGTAACTAAAAGTAAAACAATCATTATTGGTTGAATTGGCCCAATAACTTTATCTATATCTACATTAATCTATACTACCTTACTACATTAAAATTTCATTTAGGAATGTATTATAGACTTATAGACAAGAAAAAAATAGCCTACTTTTTACTTCCTGACTATTCAGTAAGGTCATGAAATTTATTTATCTCTTATTTCATACATAATGGATTTACCTGGATCAATACATAATATTGTTGTAGTCTTTCTGGGATCAGTTCTTATATTGGGGGGCCTGGGAGTAGTATTATTTACCAATCCAATTTATTCTGCCTTTTCATTGGGATTGGTTCTTATTTGTATATCCTTATTCTATATTTTATCAAATTCTTATTTTGTAGCTGCTGCACAACTTCTTATTTATGTGGGAGCCATAAATGTCTTAATCATATTTGCTGTAATGTTCATGAATGGCTCAGAATATTCCAACAATTCCCGCCTTTGGACCCTTGGAGATGGGGTTACTTCACTGGTTTGTACAAGTATTTTTATTTCACTAATTATTACTATCCCAGATACGTCATGGTACGGAATTCTTTGGACTACAAGATCAAACCAGATTCTAGAACAGGACCTTATAAGTAATGTTCAACAAATTGGGATTCATTTATCAACAGATTTTTATCTTCCATTTGAACTTATTTCTATAATTCTTTTAGTTTCTTTAATAGGTGCAATTACTATGGCTCGTCAATAATAAATACTTAAAATTTAAGAATTTAAAATATTTTGAGAATTTCAAATTTTTAATAAAATAAGGGTTTTTATTTTTAGTTAAACCTAAATTGCCAATACCTAACTTTTGGTCTAATCTATTTTAGTCAATCAAATCAGTTGAATTGTTATTCATATCATATTTAAATGAATCCAAATTGATGGGGAGTTAGTTAATGATGTTCGAGTATGTACTTTTTTTGAGTGTCTATTTATTTTCTATCGGTATCTATGGATTAATCACAAGTCGAAACATGGTTAGAGCACTCATGTGTCTTGAACTTATACTAAATTCAGTTAATATAAATCTCGTAACATTTTCTGATTTATTTGATAGTCGCCAATTAAAAGGAGACATTTTCTCAATTTTTGTTATAGCTATTGCAGCTGCTGAAGCTGCAATTGGGCTAGCTATTGTTTCGTCGATCCATCATAACAAAAAATCAACTCGTATAAATCAATCAAATTTGTTGAATAATTAAATAAGTCGTAATCATTCATTATGTAATCATTGATTTTCATTATATAACTAATATAATAATAAAATAATAATTTCTATTAATTAGTTAGATTTATTCAAATTAAAATAGAATTTAAATTCCATTAATAATAAATATTTAGTGTATTGTTTGTTGACCAATTTGAATTAAGATGTGCAATTTCTATTGTATGACTGTGGTTGTTGAAACATAAATCAAAGTCTCTTGGCACTTTTTCATGAACAGATTTAGAAATATATTGATTCTAAAAAAATTGATAAATCATTGATTCGTCTGGTGTCCTGGTGTCTATAATATAAACATATAATTAATTTACTACTAATTTTACCATTTATTTTTACCATACCAAAACCGGATCGAAAATTTTTTATGTTAAAAACGGGAATTTATAGATTTAATGTCACATTCAGTAAAAATTTATGATACATGTATAGGATGTACTCAATGTGTACGCGCCTGCCCCACAGATGTATTGGAAATGATACCTTGGGACGGATGTAAAGCTAAACAAATTGCTTCCGCACCAAGAACTGAGGATTGTGTAGGTTGCAAGAGATGTGAATCCGCTTGCCCAACAGACTTTTTGAGTGTCCGTGTTTATTTATGGCATGAAACAACTCGTAGCATGGGTCTATCTTATTAATTATATGTTACGTTACAAAAACTCCATTTGAATCATTTGATTCCTCTTTACCGACAAAAGCCCGTGCTCGCAATAATATAATATATTTATTTTATCAAGTACGGGCTTTTCTGGTCAAAGCGTATCTTGTCTTTATCATGAGTTATTTTCCTTGGTTAACAATACTTGTTGTTTTGCCTCTATTTGCGGGTTCTTCCATTTTTTTTCTTCCCCATAAGGGGAATAAGGTGTTTAGATGGTATACTCTATGTATATGCTTATTAGAACTCCTTTTAACTACCTATGCATTCTGTTATCATTTCCAATTGGACGATCCATTAATACAATTGGAAGAAGATTTGAAATGGATAAATATTTTGGATTTTCACTGGAGACTAGGAATTGATGGGCTTTCTGTGGGACCCATTTTACTGACAGGATTTATCACTACTTTAGCGACTTTAGCGGCTTGGCCAGTTACTCGAAATTCACGATTATTCTATTTCTTTATGTTGGCAATGTATAGTGGTCAAATAGGATCATTTTCTTCTCGAGACCTTTTACTTTTTTTTATCATGTGGGAGTTAGAATTAATTCCTGTTTACTTACTTTTATCAATGTGGGGGGGAAAGAAGCGCCTATATTCGGCTACAAAGTTTATTTTGTACACTGCAGGGGGTTCTATTTTTCTATTAATAGGAGTTCTAGGTATGGGTTTATATGGCGCCACTGAACCGACATTAGATTTTGAAAGACTAGCTAATCAATCATATCCGATGGCATTGGAAATAATATTATATTTTGGCTTCCTTATTGTTTATGCTGTCAAATCGCCGATCATACCCCTGCATACATGGTTACCAGATACCCATGGAGAAGCACATTACAGTACATGTATGCTTCTTGCCGGAATTTTATTAAAAATGGGAGCATATGGATTGATTCGGATCAATATGGAATTATTACCCCGTGCTCATTCCATATTTTCACCGTGGTTGGTGATAGTGGGAACAATACAAATAATCTATGCGGCTTCAACCTCTTTTGGTCAACGCAATTTAAAAAAGAGAATAGCCTATTCCTCTGTATCTCACATGGGTTTTACAATCATAGGAATTGGGTCTATAACCAATATGGGATTAAATGGAGCCATTCTACAAATACTTTCTCATGGATTTATTGGTGCTGCACTTTTTTTCTTGGCAGGAACCTGTTGTGACAGAATACGTCTTGTTTCTCTTGACGAAATGGGGGGGATAGCTGTTCCGATGCCAAAAATATTTACAATGTTCAGTAGCTTTTCGATGGCCTCTCTTGCATTGCCAGGGATGAGTGGTTTTGTTGCAGAATTAGTAGTCTTTTTTGGAATAATTACCAGCTCAAAATATCTTTTAATGCCAAAAGTACTAATTACTTTTGTAATGGCAATTGGAATGATATTAACTCCTATTTATTTATTATCTATGTTACGTCAAATGTTCTACGGATACAAATTATTCTATCTTCCAAACTCTAATTTTTTGGATTCGGGACCACGAGAACTGTTTATTTCGATCTGTCTCTTTTTACCCATAATAGGTATTGGGATTTATCCCGATTTCGTTCTTTTACTATCAGTTGACAAGGTACAAGCTATCTTATCTAATTATTTTTATAGATAGTGTTTATTAATGAGACGGAAAGTCTTATAATTCTGTAAAATAAAGTGAATTAGAACATCCATTATATGTATTTCGAGCGAAATACATATAATGGATGTTCTTATGTTATGTATCCTTCGGATAGTCTATTCAATTAGATATTAATGTGAATGAACCATAACTATGTAAACCTATTCCTAAAAGATTGATACCGAAATAACATATCCAAATTATAAGAAATCCTATAGAAGCTGCAAGTGCCGAATGTATATCTTGTAAATTTTGATTTGTTCTAATATGTGAATAAATCGCAAATATGATCCAAGTAATAAATGCCCAAGTTTCCTTAGGGTCCCAATTCCAATAAGATCCCCAAGCCTCATTAGCCCATACTGCTCCAGAAAGAATGCCTATGGTTAAAAAGGTAAATCCTAAACTAATGACACGATAACTCCAATAATCCAAACGCTGAGTCAATTGATATTTGTAATAATTTCGAAATGAAATAAAAGAAGTGTTTTTATTTTTAAAAACACTTCTTTTATCATTTAAATATTCAACTTCGCCAACGAAAAAGGATTTAATTAATAAATTCTTCCTTGTAAAAAAAAGATCGATGTTTTTTCTAAATGTAATGACTAAAAGAGCGATTGATAATAATGATCCACATAAAAGAGCTGCATAGCTTAATAACATCATACTTACATGCATCATTAACCACTGAGATTGTAGAGCAGGTACTAATATAGTGGATTGATGCATTTCGGTTGAAAGACCTGACGTGGCGAAACCTTGAGTAAAAATAGCACTTGGCGCGGTTATTACGCTTAAATCATTTTTATGATTTCGTATTTTAGGAATCATATGAATAAGGGAGAAACTCCATGAAAGGAAGATTAATGACTCATATAAATTACTTAATGGGAAATGACCCGAATAAATCCAACGAATAACTAATAATCCTGTTATAGATAAAAAGGTAGCTATCATACCTCTTTCCAATGAATTGTGTAATCCTACGATTTCGTGAAAAAATAAGGTTATAAAATGAATCGTAATTACAATTGAAATCATCGAAAAAGAGATATGAATTAATATATGTTCTATAGTCGCAAATATCATAAAAAGGGCGAGGGTTCTCCATTATAGAATTAAAATTGAGAATTATATATATTATAGGATCCGCTGTGTCCCTTTTAGGGGATGCCGCCACTCGGACTCGAACCGAGATGCTCTAGCACTGCTTCCTAAGAGCAGCGTGTCTACCAATTTCACCATGGCGGCTTATTCGAAATATTAATAAATAATAGTCAATTTGTGTTGAATGGTCAAGATTCAAGGATTTAATATAGTTAGTAAGCGTTAGAATTGATGAAAAAAGACTCATTTAAATTGATATTTCAATGTTTACTAAATAAAGTATAGCCATAGGGTTTAGAGAGTTAAGAATAAACTTTAATGTAATGTATCTAGAATGTCAAAATAGAGTTCTACCAAAAAAGTAAAAACTAGAACTCGATAGTTTTGCTCCGGGCCAAAGGTCGAGTTATAGAACTCAAAATTCTCTTTTTATTTTTAGATGATTCATATATTGAAAAATAAAAACAAATTTAAGTTAAAAAAATATTATATTTATTGCAATTTATACGAGGCATTTTTATAATTATTTCGATATCTTAGTATCATTAATAATACTCTTCGCTATTTATAATAGATACTCTAATTAGTAAATCAAATTGAAACTTGCTTTTGAGTTAAGCATATAATAAAAAGAATTTTTCTCTATCAATTTCTTTTTCACATATTCTATTGTGAAAAAGAAATTGATAGAGAAAAATTAGAATACTTAGTAATATACTTAGAGACCAGTAAACATAAGAATTATTATTTTATATAACAATAACACGCCGTAGCAGTTAGTTCTAACTAATATTGATATTAAGTAGTTAAATATATTCAAAACATTAGTTAATGCAAATCATTCATCTTAAAATTTTTTAAGTTCTTACATGGTATGTCAATTTAGATTATTCCAAAATTCTATTACTTGTTTGTTGCACAAAAAAACTTTTTGAATGTCCAGTGGAAACCGATTTAGCTAAAGAAAGAGCTTTTACTGCCGTTAAATACCCCTTCTTCTTCCAAATATTTCTACGAATACGTTTTTTTGATCTAGAAGTACGTTTTTTTGGAACCGCCATTCAAAAACAAAATACTTATTTTTATCATTGTATGTGAAAGACATATATTTAGATCATTTTTTCGTCATTATCCATACTTATCTTATCCCGTAGATAATAAGTAATTTTTCAAAACATGTAAAACATATCATATAATATAAATATACAAATAAAAAATTCTATATAAAAAATTCTATATAATATTATATAGAATTATACTAAATATAGAATTATTTTAAGATTAAAATCTATGTACTATGTAAATATAGATGTAAAAATATATGTATACATATATACAAAACCATTATAACGTATCCATGCCATGTAGGTATACATATCTATGCTATATCATATATATAGTATATCATATCCAGGGATAAATGAAAATAAAATAGATAATAAATTTTTTTAGTTCTGTCCGTATTCGAATTGAATAAAATTTTTGATATAATTGTTTTTTTTTTTTTTTTATCATATATATGATGATAAATATAATCATCTTAATCTTAATCATCTTATCTTATAGTAGAATTATGAAAAATTTCATCTTCTGTATTTTTCTAATTTTCATTTTTTTATATTTATCTATTATTAATTTATATTAAATATCTTTTTTAGTTAATAAATAATACTTAGGTAATTAGTCATGTTATTTGATCAACCTAATTATAGTTATTTGAATATTTCAAATAAAAATATGAGAATAAATCTAAGAATTCAATAAAAAAAAATATATATATTTTTTTATGGAACAAACATATCAATACGCATGGATAATACCCTTTCTTCCACTTCCAGTTACTATGTCAATAGGATTTGGACTTCTCTTTATTCCTACAGCAACAAAAAATATTCGTCGTATATGGGGTTTTACTAGTGTTTTACTGCTAAGTATAATTATGGCCTTTTCGGCCAATCTGTCTATTCAGCAAATAAATGGCAGTTTTATCTATCAATATTTATGGTCTTGGACCATAAATATTGATTTTTCTTTAGAGTTTGGACACTTGATCGATCCACTTACTTCTATTATGTCAATACTAATTAGTACTGTTGGAATAATGGTTCTTATTTATAGTGATAATTATATGTCTCATGATCAGGGATATTTGAGATTTTTTGCTTATATGAGTTTTTCTAATACGTCTATGTTGGGGCTAGTTACTAGTTCCAATTTGATACAAATTTATATTTTTTGGGAACTAGTGGGAATGTGTTCATATTTATTAATAGGTTTTTGGTTTACACGACCCGTTGCAGCAAGTGCTTGCCAAAAAGCCTTTGTAACTAATCGTGTAGGAGATTTTGGTTTATTATTAGGAATCTTAGGCTTTTATTGGATAACTGGCAGTTTAGAATTTCGAGATTTGTTCGAAATAGTTAATAACTTGATCCGTAGTAATGGGGTCAATTCCGCATTTGTTACTCTTTGTGCCTTTTTATTATTCGTCGGCGCAATTGCTAAATCCGCACAATTCCCTCTTCATATATGGTTACCTGATGCTATGGAGGGTCCCACCCCCATTTCGGCTCTTATACATGCTGCTACCATGGTAGCAGCGGGAATTTTTCTTGTAGCTCGGCTTCTTCCTCTTTTCCGAGTCATACCTTACATAATGAATTTCGTTTCTTTAATAGGCGTAATAACAGTACTATTAGGAGCTACTTTGGCTCTCGCTCAAAAAGACATTAAAAGAAGTTTAGCCTATTCAACAATGTCTCAATTGGGTTATATTATGTTAGCTCTAGGTATAGGCTCTTATCGAGCTGCCTTATTCCATTTAATAACTCATGCCTATTCTAAAGCTTTATTGTTTTTGGGATCCGGATCTATTATTAATTCAATGGAACCGATTGTTGGATATTCACCGGATAAAAGTCAGAATATGATTCTTATGGGTGGTTTAACAAGATATGTTCCAATTACAAGAATCACTTTCTTATTAGGTACACTTTCTCTTTGTGGTATTCCGCCTCTTGCTTGCTTTTGGTCTAAGGATGAAATTCTTAACGATAGTTGGTTATATTCACCAATTTTTGCAATAATAGCTTGTTTTACAACAGGATTAACCGCATTTTATATGTTTCGAATGTATTTACTGACTTTTGATGGGCATTTACGTGTTCATTTTCAAAATTACAGTAGTACTAAAAATAGTTCATTCTATTGCATATCTCTATGGGGAAAAGCAGCACCAAAAGTAGTCAATAGAAATTTACTTTTATCAACAATAAATAATAAAGTCGCCTTTTTTTCAAAGGATAAATATCAAATTAATGATAATAATGTAATAAATAGAATGCGATACTTTCGTACTTATTTTAGAAATAAATACACTTCCATGTATCCTCATGAATCGGACAATACTATGCTATTTCCTCTTCTTATATTGGCACTATTTACTTTGATCATGGGATCAATAGGAATTCAGTTTGATCAAGGAGTAACAGATTTTGATATATTATCGAAATGGTTAACTCCATCCCCTTTTGATCAAAATTCAAACTATTCTGTGAATTGGTATGAATTTTTTACAAATGCAATTTTTTCAGTAAGTATAGCTCTTTTTGGACTATTTATAGCATCTATTTTATATGGGTCTGTTTATTCATCTTTCAAGAATTTGGGCTTAATCAATTCATTTGTAAAAATGGGTCCTAAAAGAATTATCTTCGATCAAATAAAAAATGTGGTATACAATTGGTCATATAATCGTGGTTACATAGACCTTTTTTATACTAGAGTCTTAATCATGAGTATAAGAGGATTAGCCGAATTAATTAAATTTTTTGATAGACATATAATTGATGGAATTATAAATGGAGTTGGTGTTGCAAGTTTCCTTATGGGCGAAGGGATCAAATATATGGGAGGTGGACGAATTTCGTCTTATCTATTTTTATATTTATCTTATGTATTAATATTTCTATTCTTTTTTGTTCTGCCAATAAAGATAAATTTTTAAAATTAAAACTAGGTTCAAAAGGAAGTAGACCATGAATCTTATTTATCCAAAATATTTCTATGGAATCTTTTCTAGAAGTCATTAAATCATTTATATTTACGCGTGAATCCAGCTTTTTTATTATTCCACGATATGGTCCATTCAAAAAAGGATCATACGTTTTAGACAGGCATTCTTTTTCATTCGCATTATTATATAGTCTGGCCCTTTTTTCGAGTATGTCTAGAAGAAGAGACCCTTTTTCTTCTATAACTTTTATTCGACTTATTAATTCATTTATCAAATTGTATTTTTTTTGTTCATTGATATAAACCCAATTATTATATAAGTCTTGATGGCATATTTTTTTAGTTGTATACAAAGAAATTTTGCGTTCTATCATTTCTGAAAATGTTGATAAACTAGGCGGATATGTAAAAGATATTTTTTCTTTTCCATCACTTGGACATGTATAAAAAAAATATTGTGACATTTCATTTCGTACAGCATTTTCAAATTGATCATTTTTTATATATCTAAATGGACGATTCCATCGTTTATAATCGAAAAAAAAAGTCATAAGAGGTTTTTCAAACCGGAAATGGGCATGGGACTTTTCTTTTTTTTCTTCTTTAAGTCTTCCCAATTCCCAATTATCTTGATGGGTATCAAGATAAGAATCTTCGTCAACGGGGCTATCCTTATAGGATGTCTCTTTAAAGTGGAATTCATCTTTTGTTTTTTCCTTTCCATTCACCCGGATCTCTTCCGTTTCATCTATTTTGTCCGGATCCTCTTTTTCTTCCTCACTTTCTCCCTTTTCTTCTGTTTCTGAGGTTTCTTTCAGTTTCTTTTTCTTAGTGACAATAGGCGACGGCATTCTGCCTAAATAGTAGACACAGGTGATAAATAAGAGAATACTAAAGATTCGAGCCATATAATTTCTCAATTCTGACACAAGGTA